AATCAGAGGAATAATTGGGACTAGGGTCTCGAATTTCTTAATAGAAGTATCTATTAGAAATGAATTCTCTAGCATTTGAATCCTTACCACCGAAGTGTTTAGTCGTACACTTGAAAGATAGCCCAGAAAATATAAGGAATGATTGTATAATTGGTTTATATGGATCCTGTCCGGTAGAGACCACAAGTAAAAATGACATTGCCAAAAATGGACAAGGTGAGATTTCCATTTCTTCATCAGAAGATGAGTCCCCTTTGAAGCCAGAATGGATTTTCCTTGATATCTGACATAATGCATGAAAGGGTCCTTGAACAACCATAGGGTCTTCTGAAAATCATTACGAAGCACTACTACAAGATGTTCTATTTTTCCATAGAAATGTGTTCGCTCAAGAAAAGTTCCAGAGGATGTTGATCGTAAATGAGAAGATTGTTTACGGAGAAACACTAATACGGATTCACATTCATATACATGAGAATTATATAGTAACAAGAAGAATCTTTGATTCTCTTTTGAAAAAAGAGAAATGGATTTCTTTGGAGTAATGAGACTATTCGAATTACGATACTCGTGGAGAAAGAATCGCAATAAATGCAAAGAGGGGGCATCTTGTATCCAGCAGTGAAGGGTTTGAACCAAGATTTCCAGATGGATGGGATGAGGTATTAGTATATCTGACACATGATTTAAATGTGATAATTTGTCCTCGAAAAAGGGAAATATTGAATGAATAGATCGTAAATTATGAGATTTTGCTATTTCTTTTTCTTCTAGAGAAGATACTAATCGCAGCGAGAATGGAATTTCCATAATGACTGCAAAACCCTCTGATACCATTTGAAAATCAAAATTCTTGTTGTGCCCAACGAATCTATTTTCGTTGGAATCATTAACCGAACCAATCAAATGATTCTGTTGATGCATTCGAATAATTAAACGTTTCACAATTAGTGAACTGGATTTATTGTCATAACCGAAATTTTCCATAGGTTCGTAAAAAATCGATCCATTTAAACCATGATCATGAGCAAGTGCGTAGATATACTCCTGAAATAGAAGCGGATATAGGAAGTGTTGTTGCCTAGATCTATCTATTTCTAAATATCCTTGTAATTCCTCCATTTGAAATTATACAAAGGCACGGGGGATTTCTTGGGTTATCAAATGATACATAGTGCGATACGGTCAGAACAGGGTATATAGTAAGAAAAGAATAGATACCCCGGAGACGGGGAGTCCAATGAACGGATCCTCTCTCTTTCCATCCAATTTGTTTGTGTTCGTTATAGTTACAATAGATGGTTAGAAATCCTTTATTTTTGCAACCCGATCGCTCTTTTGACTTTGGAAGAAATTCTCTTTATCAGTATACCGTTTCTTCTACACATTCGTCTCCACTCCATAATAGAGAAAGAATAGTTAATAGTTAGGATTCATGAAAAAAAAAAGGAATCGATGATCCACTCACAGGAGAACCCTTTCCCGCATCAGGCACTAATCTATTTTTAACGTCTAATTAGATCGGGTAATCATTCGAATTATGAACCGAGCTCGTTGCTTTTGGTTTCCTTATAATTGGAGCCATTAGGGCTCTATCCATTTATTCACTCGACCAAACTGTGAATTGATTTGGTACCGTTCCAAGAATCAAAACAAGATTTTCTACCGAGCCAGGAAGTATTCTCAAAGTTCTCCATTGATACGACATGCTGTTTTTTCCATTCATTCCCTTTCAGGATCAGTCGTGGTCTTACAAACCATACCAATGGTATGGACGAATCTGTTGCTTCATCCAAATGTGTAAAAGATCCTAGCCGCACTTAAAAGCCGAGTACTCTACCGTTGAGTTAGCAACCCGTAGAAATATGGTGTGTAGATACGATCGGAATCAAAAAAATAAATAAATAAATAAAGAGATTGGATTGCCCTACCCCATCAAAACATTGAACTAGCAACAAATCTAAAATAAACATTTGATGATCAATTATGAACATCAAAATGTTCAGATCAGATTCAAATACAACGGATTCACGGATAAATATAGATAGATGTAAAAATTTGTGGACCCTCCTGTTTTGATCATTTTTTTTTTTTCATTATCTTAAGAAGATACTTCTTGTGTCACAGTGAATCCGGCGAACCTAGTGAAGTAAAGAAACAAACTTATGGGACGTAGATAAATAGATCTATTTATCCACGATCGAATTATATTTGATCGATACACCATTGTCAATATAAATTGAATTTTGAGAAAAAAAAATGAAATAAAGAAAATAAAGACTTGTGTTGGATTGGCACTACATAGATAAGAAATGAAGTGTGTGGGGGGGAATAAATAAAGAAGAAGTAGGAAAAAAATCTCTGGTTTTCAATAGAAGTACAAACAATAGCAAGATTGATCCCTTATTTATTCGTAGAGTCCCAACGAAAACCATCTGATTGATGGCAATCCCCTCAATTGCCAGTTATTTCACTCAATCTTTTTTTCTATTTCATAAATTTTATTTCGTTTTATTAATTCTAAGTTCCTTAAATACTTCCGCTTTCTTTGAAATATCATGAACAGTTCCTGTAGGTTGAGCGCCTTTTTCAAGGAAATATAGAATAGCAGGAACATTTGAATAAGTTTGGTTCTTTATCGGATCGTAAAAACCCACTTTACGAAGATCTCTTCCTTCTCTTCGGGATCGAACATCAATTGCAACGATTCGATAGATGGCTCATTGGGATAGATATAGATGAACAATGCCCCCCCTAGAAACGTATAGGAGGTTTTCTCCTCGTACGGCTCGAGAAAGAATGATTCGAATTTATGTATTGTATATAGTGGCAAATGGATCCATAAAATCATCAATTAGATTAGGATTTGAGTCGTTTCTTTTTTGGAAGGAATAAAAAAAAAAAGAAATCTCATTCGTACTCATAACTCAAGTTGGGTAATTCTCAAAGAACTCGAAGGGAAATCCTTAGACATTTATTGAGCCGTCTCTAACCTCTTTTGTTTGTCTCGTCTAGAATCGATTTTCTTTTCTCATTCTGATCTAGTTATTGAGACAATTGAAAATGGCGTTTCCTTGTTCCGGTATCCTTTATCTTTGCTTTGAATCATTGGGTTTAGACATTACTTCGGTGATCCTTAATTGTTTCAAAATGGCAGCAACATACCTTTTGTTCTTTCTATTGAAGAATCATACAAATGGTTGATTCCCCTGTGATACACTTTTGATCGAAATAGTTTTACCAATTCCGACAAATTTTCCTTTTTTTGCTTTTTTATTTGAAACTTGTTCGAATTTGCGATTTCTATATCGAAGATATACTTACGAAGTTGTTCCAACTTATTGACTGGTACTAACCCTAGATCCTTCCCTCTGATAAATGAATCAAGAATTTATGCTCGAGCTCCATCATGTACTATTTACAACCCCCCCAAATGGGGTCCTGGTGGCACAGAACAAACTATGTCGAGCCAAGAGCATCTTCATTGATATATAAAAAAATGGTGGATGCAAGAATCCACAGCCGATCATGTCCTTCAAGTCGCACGTTGCTTTCTACCACATCGTTTCAAACGAAGTTTTACCATAACATTCCTCTAATTTGGACCGGTATGGAATTGATTCAATATGGAATCATGAATAGTCATTGGCTCCATCGGTGCATAGTAGCCCATACTTTATTTTTATATATGTATGAATAGGTATTTCTCTGGGGAAATCTCAGCAAAAAGCCAAATTAACCCATATTCTGTTATAGGAATGAAACACATTTATAAAAAACACGAAGAAATGAGTTGCTTAACACTTATTTACATCTACATCTTCAACATATTGTTATATTGTTCGGGACGATCAATCATATGAAAGATCCAATTCCAATTCTTTCTCGAACAACTAAACTAAAGACGAGTCTTTAATTCGATTACCAATACTGGAATTACCAATACTGGAAAAAAATAAAATGAGTCATTAACCAAATAAGCTATTCTAATGACCCGGAAAAGTCGCAAGTGACTCAATAGGATAGATTCACCAATCTCACACTTCTTCGAATAGCGAGGATTTATAAGGTAAGGAATCATAAAAAATAAAATGGTTTCAAGAATTTCCTACTTCGACATCATTATCATTACTATAAATAAGTTTTCCTGTAAAGACTGAATTTAATTTGATCTCTAAATCAATCAAATCAACAAGTCGGCACAATCACAACGAGTAACTAAAAAGTTTAGCAGATATCTCATTGATTAAAGAGACGCGAATTCGATCATCATAAGAGAAATCCATGTTTCTTTTCCAATTGAATCATCAATGATTTAAATCAGATGGATGGGTCGAGAAAAAAATCCAATTTAGTTGTTTTCATGGGGATGGATAGAAAAGAGCTCATGGAAGATAAGATTAAGGTCGCTATTCTTTCATCTGATTGAGAAAATCCAAATCGTAGGAGTATGACCTTTCCGTATCCATCAGATACACCGAACAATTGTCACCGGGGGTCATCGTGTATATTTAAGAGATCACAAACCTTTTTCACCGAAACCGAAATACCGGTGTCACTGAAATAGAACAATAAAACTACATATGGGCATGGTTCATTTTCTACGGATTTTGCTTTATTTCAGGTTCAGAAATTTTTCCATTTCCATAATCCATAAAGATAAACTAAAGTGAATGGAATCTATGAATCCCCCCCCCCATCGTTACATTGATTTCCAATTATTCATTGGAGCCTGATGCAAAATAAAAGCAATTAAGTCCAAAGAAAATACATCTGTTCCGTATTGAACTTTATTGTTTGTTAATGAGATCCGGATGACACAGATATTGATTGAAATTGATACCTTCCTTTGCTAATTAACTCGTATCTACACGAATTCTATGGGGATCATGAATCATACTCAAAGCCAATCAAAAAAAGATCCTCTTATGGGATGCTATACCATCTTGTATAGGTACAAAGCCGAATGGGTCCAGATTAATTCGTTGTTTCTATTTTATTTTTATTTTGCCCCACCCCAGTCTTAGGAGCTTTAATCCCAGTGATGGAATTAGTACCAAGAACTCCTCCTGTTTAGAATTCAGGATCCACATAAAATTAGTCATTTACCCCTATTTACTTTACCTTTCTTCCGCATGTCGACTCAGAATGCATCATGTGGGAATCCAAATTTGATAAATAGGGGGCATAAAGTTTCTCTAAATGACTAACTAACTTCAATATGAATATGATCGGGGGGGAGACGGGCATACGCTGAATGGCCACCCAATCTTTTTTTTTTTTGAATGGAACTTTGATCTTTGTTCCCATCCTACCTATATCAAAAAGATATTTATTTCCATCCACGTGTCATTGACACTCGATTCTGTTTCTGTTTGTGAGAAACAGAAACAGGATCGAAAGGTAGGATATGATTCTTCTCTGAATCGTTAGAAATCAGAAAGTAAAGATTGGATCACATTGTATCCAACATTACACTCTTAAACAGAGGATTGTTTAAGAAAAGAGCACAATCTTTGTTCTGATAGAATCGGTCTGGGACGGAAGGATTCGAACCTCCGAGTAACGGGACCAAAACCCGTTGCCTTACCGCTTGGCCACGCCCCATTGAGATTTCTATTTGACACTAATAACACTAATATGGATATTGGTTGTTCGTCAATTCCAGCCCAAATGTCTATGGAATAGGTTGTTGCTAGGATTCGACACGTGTAGATGTAGAATCAAAAGAAATTCATTGATCATTATCTATAATTCAATTAAGATATTGTATGAAAGTATGATTCCTTCTATTCTCATTTGAGAATTGAAGGATTTTTGATTGGGGGAGTTCAAAGAAAAAGAAGGATTTTTTGTTTGGCCTATCTTCTCTTCTTTCTTCATTTTTCCCCAACTCACTAATAATGAAATTCTCCACAAGAGCGAAATTTTTGTTATGCTTAATATCTTTAGTTTGATCTGTATCTGTATTAATTCTGCCCTTCATTCGAGTAGCTTTTTCTTCGCCAAATTGCCCGAGGCTTATGCTTTTTTCAATCCAATCGTAGATGTTATGCCAGTCATACCTGTACTCTTTTTTCTCTTAGCCCTTGTTTGGCAAGCTGCTGTAAGTTTTCGATGAGATCTTTAATACTGTCCTAGAAACATTCATGATTGATTCGCTAAAAAAGGAAAAATTCTATTCTAACAATTGATAAGATCAGATAAGTCTTACATTATGAACTCTCGGTTCAAACATTGAAATTCTTTTGGATAGCCGCGATGAATCTGGATCACCTCATTTTCTAATTCTGACTTTCCGGAGGTCAAAGACCTTATGTATGGTCCCTCACAATACCTAATTGTGGGTATGAAAGATCATTTTGGTAACGAAGGAATCAGAATCTTATTACAAATGAATTCCTGCAAATTCCTTTCTTTTCTAGAAACCACTCCATTTCTTGGTGTCAAAATGGGATATGTGGTACAAAAATAGAGAATCTATTCCCTTATTTCCCCCAAAAATGATCTTGGAGATTGTGTAATGCTTACTCTCAAACTCTTCGTTTACACAGTAGTGATATTCTTTGTTTCTCTCTTCATCTTCGGATTCCTATCTAATGATCCAGGACGTAATCCTGGACGCGAGGAATAAAATAAAAAAATCAGAAGTTTTTCGTTGCTTGATTTCTGAATTTTCTTATGATTTTCTCTATTCCATACATTTAACTAAGATAACAAGGGCTCGAGATTTTTTCGAATTCGAAAGATAACTCTCAAGTGATCAGAGGGAACGGAGAGAGAGGGATTCGAACCCTCGGTACGAATAACTCGTACAACGGATTAGCAATCCGTCGCTTTAGTCCACTCAGCCATCTCTCCCAATTACAAAAGGATAATTCATATGTGACGCGTGAAGTAAAGATTGATAAAAGTCTTTCTTTATCTTTCTTTTCTTTATTCTATATATATACGAATTTTATCAGCAATTGCATTTAGATAAGGATTCGAAACAGATATCTCCAATAGAAAGAGTACCTCTTTGATTTCGTACGAAAGGTTCTTTTATTCCCCCGGCCTGGCCAGTACCTATACCTAGCCAGGCCATTCCTTGTTTTGTTCCAATGAATCATAGATCAAATGATTTATCTGATTTGAAAACGAAAATACTTGTTATTGAAGCAGCAAGAAGGGCTATTTCCATTCCTATGACAGGAGTGTCATTTCTTATTATTCTTTGTTTTTCCTTTTATCGATTGACTTACTTTACTGGAATAAAAAAAAATGGAGCTATGGATTCTTGCACAATTCAACTTATTTTTATGTTCCGACTTCAATGGCTCTTTCGGGCCGGAACTGTCAGTAACGATTCCCCCAGCAAAAGAAAAGATATAACTTGTTATTTAAATGAACCTTCTTCTCCTATTTCATTAAGTCCCCCGTCGGAACACGTCAGCACTCACTCCAATTTTCATGATTCTGATCCTATCTTGATTACGTCTCACTCCCTTGTTCGACAAA